ATCTAAATTCTAGTTATCCGAACGATGGGTCTAAGAGTGGCAATCACTACTATGATCGTTACATGTACGATACTAAATATAGTTGGAATAATCACATTACTAGTTGCATTGAGAATTATCTTCGTTCTGAAATCAATATTGATAGTTACATTTCAAGCGGTAGCGATAATTACAGTAAAAGTTACATTTATAGTTACATTTGTAGTGAAAGCGTAAATAGTATTGACAGTGAGAGTTTCAGTATACAAACTAGCGCAAATGGAAGTGATTTCGATATGATAGGAAAATACAATGATCTCGATATAAGCAAAAAATACAGGCATTTGTGGGTTCAATGCGAAAATTGTTATGGATTAAATTATAAGAAATTTTTTAGGTTCAAACTAAATATTTGTGAACAATGTGGATATCATTTGAAAATGAGTAGTTCAGAAAGAATCGAACTTTTGATTGATCCAGGCACTTGGGATGCTATGGATGAGGACATGGTTTCCGTGGACCCCATTGAATTTCATTCGGAGGAGGAACCTTATAAAGATCGTATTGATTCTTATCAAAAAAAGACAGGGTTAACTGAGGCTGTTCAAACAGGCATAGGTCAACTAAACGGGATTTCCATAGCAATTGGGATTATGGATTTTCAATTTATGGGGGGCAGTATGGGATCCGTAGTAGGCGAGAAAATCACCCGTTTGATCGAATATGCTACTAATAGATCTCTACCTCTTATTATAGTGTGTGCTTCCGGAGGAGCGCGCATGCAAGAAGGAAGTTTGAGCTTGATGCAAATGGCTAAAATATCTTCAGCTTCATATAATTATCAATCAAATAAAAAGTTATTCTACGTATCAATCCTTACATCTCCTACAACCGGTGGAGTGACCGCCAGTTTTGGTATGTTGGGAGATATCATTCTTGCCGAGCCTAATGCCTACATTGCATTTGCGGGTAAAAGGGTAATTGAACAAACATTGAATAAGACAGTACCCGATGGTTCACAAGAAGCTGAGTATTTATTCCATAAGGGCTTATTCGACCCAATTGTACCACGTAATCCTTTAAAAAGTGTTCTGAGTGAGTTATTTCATCTTCACGGTTTCTTTCCCTTGGATAAAAATTCAATCAAGTAGATCATTTAATTCAGTTATTTTTATTTTTTATTTGAGGTGCACAAGTATTTAGTTTATAGTAATCAAAGTAAAAATAAAAATAATAAGCATGGAGCTTTAGTTTTACTTGAGGTCATAAGATCTAATTGTATAAAGGATCAGAAGTTGTTGATAATCACCTTTTCTTATTTCCGCCAGATCCGTTTTATTTCTACCTAAATTCATGATTAGTAATCAGGAAGACTCTATCAACAAGATAAAAGAGTTAATTCTTACCCTAAATTAGTAAAATAAAGAATTCATGTTCCCTTATTACATTACGTTACGTATTATTATAAATATTGAATAATGTAGAAAATATAGAATAGGAATCTTGCATTTATTTTTATATTATATATATTCCTCGACAACTTCCCCTTTTTACTAGGAATCCCTGTTGCATCGGATTCTAACGAATCCTTTGATAACTTGTAAGAAACTTTTTTGGTATTTCTTCGAAGATAAGTATAAGAGAACAATAATAATAAATATATAGAAAGGTGAATAGGTACACTTATTTAGTTCTACATTTCTTGTACCTATACCTATTATTATATACTGATAATAGATATACTTATCATAAGATATCTTTATAACAGGTACAAATATTAAATCGAGGTATCCATTCTATGACAACTTTCAACTTACCCTCCTTTTTTGTGCCTTTAGTGGGTCTAGTATTTCCGGCAATTGCAATGGCTTCTCTATCTCTTCATGTTCAAAAAAACAAGATTGTCTAGATTCGACGGGACCCAATCTCATCCATTTTTTTTTTTTTCAAGACTCCGACTTGGATCATAATACAGATATATATTTATTTAGTAGATATAGGGCACAACATGTTTATTCTCCCGAACACAAATGAAAGGGCTGTTATGTTATGCACGTGGAAACATGATATATGGATCAATGTATTATATCTATTTTAAAATGGGTCAGCGCCAGCAGATGGATGAAATGGAAAGTAAGGGTATCCATATGTAGATATCCATAGTGGGATCATATGAAGGGGATATTTTTTTATATCTAACTGATTCGATGAATTACTCCTAATGGTTCACATCATAATAATAGTGCTAGTTGATGAGAGTTACCTCGGGAACAAAAAAAAATAAAGTAAAATTCATTTGGGTTATTCTCTCAATTCCAATAAAATGAAACAACTGGATCTAGTATGAACTGGCGATCAGAACGTATATGGATAGAACTTATAACGGGGTCTCGAAAAACAAGTAATTTCTGTTGGGCCTGTATCCTTTTTTTAGGTTCACTGGGATTCTTATTGGTTGGAACTTCTAGCTACCTCGGTAGGAATCTGATATCCCTATTTCCTTCTCAGCAAATCCTTTTTTTTCCACAAGGGATCGTGATGTCTTTCTATGGGATCGCGGGTCTGTTCATTAGCTCCTATTTGTGGTGCACAATTTCGTGGAATGTGGGTAGTGGTTATGATAGATTTGATAGAAAAAAAGGAATAGTGTGTATTTTTCGTTGGGGATTCCCTGGAAGAAATCGTCGCATCTTCCTTCGATTCCTTATGAAAGATATTCAGTCGATTAGAATAGAGGTTAAAGAAGGTATTTATCCTCGGCGCGTACTTTATATGGAAATCAGAGGCCAGGGTGCCGTTCCCTTGACCCGTACTGATGAGAATTTGACTCCACGAGAAATTGAACAAAAGGCTGCGGAATTGGCCTCTTTTTTGCGCGTACCAATTGAAGTATTTTGAAATTAATTCAAGAATGAACGCTTTCGCAGTATTGAGTAAGGACCTCATGAATTATGTTTGTTGTTATATAACAACTTCCGTTTTTTCAGGGCGCTCATTCGAGCAAAAGCAGACGCATATGGAACAACCAAAAAAATAAAATGAAAGTGGGTTTTTCCACCAAAAAGAATTTTTATGCATATTGAAATCAACTCCATTTTTTCATACTAGTAACAAGTATACTAAGCGTGGATTCATCACACATATATGAACAATTCAGACTATAGAATTCATCTTTTTTGTTCCAATATTTTTGAATTGATATGTTAGATATAGATGGATCATATCTTTTAATTGAATTTTTGTTTTGTCAATCGATGTTTCTTTTTATCCTTTCTTTTTTTGATGATCAAAAGATTGGATTGTTTATAACTATAACATAACCATTCTATTTCTCTCTTTTTGCTACTCGTTTTTTATTTCATCATATCAATATTTTTCCGAAATTTCCCTCAACGATTCCCGGGCTATGGGTAGCCAGCGAAATTTTTCGAAATAATTGATCCAGGGGGGTTCTTTTGCCTCTAAATCCAAAAAATATGCATTTCTTGACTTGAAGTGGCGCGGCGCATTCGGGCATTCGTCGAAAAGGATGCAATTGCTTCGAATGAAGAAATAATCAAACAAAATATGGTTTCCAGATCCAAGCACTAACCAATCAATTTAAAAAGGGAATAGGTCTATGGATTCAATACCTTGCTATAGGTTATGGAACTCGTGCTTTATGGAAATATCAGATTGGATAGAGTCGAGGAATGAGGTGGTTTCATTAACAATTCACGGATTTAAAATGCCAAAAAGGAAAGCATTCAACCCCCTTCTATATCTTACATCTATAGTCTTTTTGCCCTGGTGGATTTCTCTCTCATTTAATAAAAGTATGGAATCTTTGGTTACTAATTGGTGGAATGATGGGCAATCCGAAGTTTTTTTGAATGATATTCAAGAAAAGAACGTTCTAGAAAAATTCATAGAATTAGAGGAACTCTTCCTTTTGGACGAAATGATAAAGGAGTACCCGGATACACATATACAAAAGCTTCGTATAGGAATGCACAAAGAAACGATACAATTGGTCAAGATGTACAATGAGGGTCATATCCATACTATTTTACATTTTTCGATAAATATAATAAGTTTCGCTATTCTAAGCGGTTATTCTATTCTGGGTAATGAAGAACTTGTTATTATTAATTCTTGGGTTCGGGAATTTATCTATAACTTAAGCGACACAATAAAGGCTTTTTCTATTCTTTTATTAACTGATTTATGTATCGGATTCCACTCGCCTCACGGCTGGGAACTAATGATTGGTTCTGTCTACAAGGATTTTGGATTTTCTCATAATAATCAGATTATATCTGGTCTTGTTTCCACCTTTCCAGTAATTCTAGATACAATTTTTAAATATTTGATCTTCCGTTATTTAAATCGTGTATCTCCGTCACTTGTAGTGATTTATCATTCAATGAATGATTAAAGAATGGTCCGCTGATATAAATCTAATCATAATGTTTTTTACTTCGTACATAAACAAACCATTAAAAATCTTACTCATTCTTTATGTTTCTACCCATCCAGGAAATTCCCCCTGGATTCCAGTAAAATAGCAGAATCGTGGATAGGGAACTCTACTAGCAACCTACCCAATTTATTGTAGAAATTTTCGGGATCAATGATTGGACCATGCAAAATAGAAATATCTTTTCTTGGATAAAGGAACAGATGACTCGATCCATTTCCGTATCGATCATTATATTTATATATGTAATAACTCGGACATCTATTTCACATGCATATCCCATTTTTGCACAACAGAGTTATGAAAATCCACGAGAAGCGACTGGGCGTATTGTATGCGCCAATTGTCATTTAGCTAATAAGCCCGTGGATATTGAGGTTCCACAAGCGGTACTTCCTGATACTGTATTTGAAGCGGTTGTTAGAATTCCTTATGATATCCAACTGAAACAGGTTCTTTCTAATGGGAAAAGGGGGTCTTTGAATGTGGGGGCCGTTCTTATTTTACCTGAGGGATTCGAATTAGCCCCCCCCGATCGTATTTCTCCGGAAATGAAAGAAAA